AATAAGTAAGATGAAAAATGATTTCTTTATACACGAAGAAAAATTATGATTTGATTGATATCAAATAATGAATTATTCATTCTTATTCATTCATTGAATGATAAATTACTACAAGCGAAGGAGATACACGATTTAAAAAATGGAAGATCCAATATTTCACAATTGTATCTAGAATCACTGGAAAAGTGGAAACAAGACCAGATATAATCTGATCATTCTGAGCCAATCCAAAATCGTTGTAGATCGAACCAATCATTAGTTCCCAACCATGGGTTGAGTGAAACCCGATCCATAAATCAGTAACTAAAAGAATTGAAAAAGCTTTGATTGTATCACTTAAGTTATAGAGAAATTCCTGAATCCAAGAATTTAGAATGAAAAGTTCTTCATTACCCAGAAAAAAATAACCACTTAGTATAGCGAAACAGATTAGGTTTGTAGAGAAATGCAAAATTATATGGAAATGAGATTCATTTTGTCTTTGGACCAATTGTATTGTTTCCTTGTGCATTCCTATACGAAACCTTTGCATATGTGTCTCCGAGTACTCCTTTATCATTTCGTCCAACAGGAATAGTTCTTCTAATTCCATAAATTTTTCTAGAACATTTTTCTCTTGAATATCATTCAAAAGGATTTCGGATTGCCTGGTATTCCACCAATTAAGAACCCAAGTTTCTAGACATTTCTTAAATGAGAGAGAAACCCACCAGGGCAAAAAGAGTATAGACACAAGATATGGGAGGGAAGCCAATGCTTTCTTTTTTTTCATTCTGTATCCGTGATGTAAATTGTTAATGAACCTTTTTCATTCGTCGATTCTATCTCTGAGATTTCTATGAAGCACGAATTATATAAAATTATATAACAAGAAGAAGGTATCGAACCTATGGATCTTTTCCTATTTTTGTTTTTGTGTAAGAATTGAGTCTTTAGGATCTAGAATAGAACATACAATAAAGTCCCTTTTCGAATGAAAAAAAAGAAGTAAATATTCTTTCCATATTACAGAGATCGCAATTAGGCAAATTGTAACCGATTTCCCCTTCATTTATTCCTTTCGATGAATACTCCGAAAACCCATTTTGAACTAACGAATATAATTTGGATTTAAAGACGAACTCTACCAGATCATTTAATTCTTTTATTTCTATTTTGAATTCAAAAGATTTCACTGTCTAACCGCAGCGCGGAGATAGGGTATCAATTCAAAGGACGAATTATGTTTTACGAAAACAAAAGACATGTTAGGATATTTGATGAATCTACACTACACTTATTAGACCTTTTTATAGTATAAAGAGTGAAGCTGGACGACATGTGTATGCATATACAAAATAGTTTTTGTGTACAAATCTCCTTAATCTATTTTTTTTCAATATATTTTATTTGATTAATTCTATTAGATTTTTAGGTTTTATTAATATTGTTCCATATACGTTCTCCTGATAGATGTATTAAGTTCCTTCTCTCATGCTGATATTTATTATTTAGTTTCTTTAGTTCATTTCAAAATACTTCAATGGGTACGCGTAAGAAATAGGCCAATTCGGCAGCTTTTTGTTCAATTTCTCGTGGAGTCAAATTCTCATCAGTACGGGTCAACGGAATGGCTCCTTGGCCCCTGATTTCCATATAAAGGACACGACGAGGAAAAAGACCCTCTCTCACCTCCATTCTGATTGATTGGATATCTTTCAGAAAGATACGAAGGAAGATGCGACGATTTATTCCAGGAAATCCCCAACGAAAAAGGGACATTATCCCTTCTTTTCTATCAAATCGGTCATAACCACTACCTACATTCCATGAAATTGTGCACCACAAATAAGAACTAATGAATAGACCTGCGATTCCATAGAAAGACATCACGATCCCTTGGGGGAAAAAAAGAATTTGCTGAGACGGAAATACGGATAGCAGATTTTTACCAAGATAACTGGAAGTTCCAACCACTAAGAATCCTAGTGAACCTAAAAAAAGGATACAGGCCCAGCAAAAATTACTTGTTTTTCGAGACCCCGTTATAAGTTCTATCCATATATGTTCTGATCGCCAATTCATACTATACTAGATCCAGTTGCATTCGATTGGAATTGATAGAATAACCCAAATGGATTTGACTCGACTTTTATTGCTTGATCCCTAAGTAACTTTCATTAACTAGCAGCATTCCGGCAGGAACCATTAGAAATAATTGGTTAGATACATTGAGTTTCTATTTCAAAGATTTTTCAAAAAATATTTGCGGATCATTTTGAATTTAATCATTTAATTGATTAAGCTATAACTGCATATACATGCATTAATGCGTATATTATCCATCGATATACATAACAACGGTATACATAACAAAACAACTCTTACATTTGTTTTCGGAAAGTCCACATAGCATATATCCTACCCTATTACATTAAAAAAAAGTATCTGTATGATGATCTAGTGTTGAAATAAATTGATGAGATTTGGTCCCATCATATTTAGACAATCTTATTTCTTTGAACATAAAGAGATAAAGAAGCCATTGCGATTGCCGGAAAGACTAGGCCCACTAAAGGAACAAAAATAGAGGGAAAGTTCAAATCTATCATAAAATGGGTACCTCGATTTCATATTTCTATTATAATTATAAAGATATCTTATGATAAGTCTATCTATCTGAAATAATATTCAGATAATATTCATATGAAATATTTCATAATCAATAACGAATGTAGAACTAAACGAAGCGTACTTATTCCTCTTTATACACGAATATGTATGAGAATCCTGCTTTCAGAAATTGGATTCTTCTTCTCCCATCCTTATCTTCATCGTCTTTCTATCTTTCCTTTCAAAACACCTTTTTTTTTGAAAAGAAAGATAGAAACGAGTTTCTTAGGAGTTTCCGACTTTAACCAATCTTATCCAACAAACATGGATTCCTAGTGAAAAACGGGAGTTCTCGCTAAATAGAAAGAACTTCTATATTCTGATTATTTTTTATTTGAATATTTATTTATTTTGAATCTTCATTCAAGGGAAGGAAACCGTGTAGCTGAAATAACTCATTAAGAACACCTTTTAAAAGATTACGTGGTACGATTGGGTCGAATAAGCCCTTATGGAATAAATACTCAGCCGTTTGTGAACCGTCAGGTACTGTCTTTTTCAATGTTTGTTCAATTACTCTTTTACCCGCAAACGCAATGTAGGCATTAGGTTCAGCAATAATGATATCTCCCAACATACCAAAACTTGCTGTAACTCCGCCAGTTGTAGGAGATGTAAGGATTGATACATAGAATAACTTTGTATTTGATTGATAATCATATAAAGCAGAAGATATTTTAGCCATTTGCATCAAGCTCAAACTCCCTTCTTGCATGCGTGCTCCTCCAGAAGCACACATAATAATGATAGGTAGAGATCGATTAGTAGCATACTCAATCAAACGGGTGATTTTCTCACCTACTACGGATCCCATACTACCTCCCATAAACTGAAAATCCATAACTCCCATTGCTATGGGAATACTATTTAGTTGACCTACACCCGTTTGAACAGCTTCAGTTAAACCCGTTTTTATTTGATAAAAAGAGATGCGATCTATATAAGGTTCCTCCTCTGAATGAAATTCAATGGGGTCCATAGAGACCATATCTTCGTCCATAGACTCCCAAGTGCCAGGATCAATAAAGAGTTCGATTCTATCTGAACTATTCATTTTCAAATGATATCCGCAGTGTTCACAAATATTCATTTTTGAACTAAAAAATTTTTTATAATTTAATCCATAACAATTCTCACATTGAACCCATAACTGTTTGTATTTTGTATTTATATCAAAATCATTAGATTTTTCTCTTATATTGAAAGAACTGCTACTAGTTTTGACACTAGGATTTTCACTTTCAATACTATTTGTACTTTCCGCACAAATTAAACTAGAAATGTAACTGTCGATACCACTGTAAATGTCACTATTCAGACTGATTTCAAAACGAAGATAACTGTCAATGCAACTATTAATATGATTATTCCAATTAGATTGAGTATCATACATGGAATAATAATAGTAGTAATTACTACTATTAGACCCACTATTCAAATAACTAGGAAAAAGAATCTCTAGTTCACTCAAAAAAGAGCTAGCATTGTCAAGATCGTCAATATCAAAAATATGATTGTCAATATCAAAATATACAGAATAAGTGTCACCATTACTATTTCTAACTAAAAAAGTATGATCAGAGATCAAACTCCAAATATTCCTGCTATCAAATAAATAATTTAGATAATGAATATTACTGAAACTATAACTGTCCCTACTAGGGATCTTTTTCTCCGCATCATTTAGAAGAGTTTCTTCACTTCCACTGGTATGTCCAAGAGCATCAAGACTATCCATTGATTTACTTAGTCCACACCTATGTTCTAACTTCTTGTTAGACAACATCGAATTGAACCAACATTTTTCCATAGATTCTTTCTGCCCCCTATTTTAGGAAAACCTAATACTAATAGATGAATAGTCATTCAATGAAGAAAAAATCATTTTACTATTTCTTTTTTCTTTCTCATCAGAATTCCAATGAAGCATATGATCCAATCATTAAGATTGTTAATGAAAAACGGAAAAACGAGCGAGTCTTGAAAATAAAGGATTCTCCTTTTGAAGAATCTGGTGAATCATTTCAATATTATGATAGTGATTATAATAGAATCTTTTCCTTAAAAAAAAAGATAAAAGATATATAAAGACAGGTTTCTCTCATGTCAAACTTTCAATTCTCATCAAAAAGATACATAGTTGTTTCTTCCCATAAAGTAAAAAGGAATTCTCGTCTCGTAGAATATCGTGTCATATAATCAAATAATAAAATGAGTATCTATTACAACAGGGAACGAAAAAGACAATATACAGGATAGGGGTAGAAGGAATCCTTCTCTTGGCTTGATCTATGGCCTGAAACTAAGGGATATAAAATGATCCACCAATCCAATCCCAAGGATCCATA